TGTAATTCGCTATTCAAACAACTATTCAGAGTTCCTAGAGCTCTTTGTAAAGCTTGTTGGAAAACTTGCTGTCGTACCTGATTAACCGCTCTTTGTTGTTCAAAAAAAAGAGTTTCATTTTTGTAATTTTTTAATTGTTCCAAACTATCGCAAGTAGCATTAATCAAATTTATTTTCTCTCTTTCTATCTCAGAGTATCCATTCAGTCTATACTCATCTGCTTCCATTTCCACTTTACGTAATCGAGCCCGCGCTCTTTCGAGCTGTTCAGCGGCCCCTCTACGTAATTCTTCTGAATTTCGAATAGTACTCAAGATCCTTTGTTTTCGCTTATCTAATAAATCATTTAATGAAAGTAGATTATCTTTACATTCATTTCACAACTCTCATATCTCTTCCCGAACCAAACATGAATCTTTTGATTCATTTGGCTCTCACGCTCAATTGTTTCTTTCCTTTGATAGACATTCCCATATCTTTGATCTTTGAATGGAATGAACCTATCCTCTCTTGAGCCTATCCTCTCTTTTCTGTTCGTATTCAAAGATATCGAAACTGATCTAACATCAGAATATTAGGATAGTAGGACTCTTCAGACCAGACAAAAAATAAAAAATTGTCAGCAAAGTTGTTTCTTTATTTGTTCTTTATTCACAAACTTTTTTTTTTCATCCAAAAAATTTAAAAAATTTATCTTTTTTATATTTTTATACAATATATAGGTCGTCGATTTGCCAGTGGATAAAAAAAGGGGTGGGGGAATATACCCATCTTTCCTATACCTGTAAATGGTTCAAATAAATTTATCCATATGAGTGTTATACATCGGATAAATTCCCAATTATTATTATTTATTTTTTTTTATTTTTTTATTTGCAGTATTTCGGTACTAATGTAGCGGTAGAAAGAGTACCACGGTATGCTGTGCCTGGACTTCAAACAATTTATCTTTAACCATGTAAAAGACCTCAACATTATTGGTTGATAGAGAATCAAAGTTCATTTACCAATTAGTCACGAAATGCTATGGTTCTTAGATATGATTTCTGAATAAAATCCAATTACGAAGTAATTCGTCGAGATTGTGCACCCTTTTTCCTATTTACGCAAATAAAAAAAAGAATACATAAATATAAAGAAAGTGCAGCCGGCGAAATCCAACCTATTCTTGAAATACACAACTCGCACACACTCCCTTTCCAAAAAAAATCAATATACCCAGCACAACGCTTAGATTTATTGGATTTGTTGCTAAAATATCGGTATTAAACTCGAAACTCCCAGCGGATGGCCAGTGTCCCACGGAAACAAAGGAATCGGTTATATTTTTCATATGCTCTCCTCTTATAGATAGGACTAACAAAGAACAGAGTTCTTTTTGTATCACTCCACTCGCCTCCCCCCTTTTTTTTATCGATTTTTTTGTTCCATTTCTTATTTTTAATATAATTATAATTTTACTAAACTAAGAACGAAAGGGAAGAAAGCGAGTGGATCCGCTAATTCCTTATCCTCAAATCAGTCCCTCCCAAAGTATTGTTTCGACAAACAAAAAATAAATAGTTATAGGAGTAAAATTCGAAGGAGCAAAGGGAAACTCCCAGTTAATAAAATAATAAAAAAGATAGGTCCCCCTTTTTTTTACATTTTTATTCTATGATAAAATTAAACAAAAGGATTTGCAAATAAAAGAGCTAATGCCACGACCAGTCCATAAATTGTTAAAGCTTCCATAAAAGCCAGACTAAGCAATAAAGTACCTCGTATTTTACCCTCTGCTTCTGGTTGTCTCGCAATACCTTCTACAGCTTGGCCCGCAGCAGTACCTTGACCAACCCCAGGTCCAATAGAAGCAAGCCCCACAGCCAATCCAGCAGCAATAACGGAAGCAGCAGAAATAAGTGGATTCATGGTAATTTCCTCGCAAAAAAAAAAATAAATGGTTAATGATACAACCAACCAATGAATTACTACTTAATCTTTATCCACTTCTTTTTCTACTTTTACTATTTACTTTACTATACTACCTTTTTACTTACTTCTTTTTTTTTATTGATACTTATCACTAAAATCTATCGGGTCGAAGTAGCTAAAAACTCCAACAGAATATTACTTAATTTTAAGAACTACTTCCATATACTGTTTTTCCTTTCTTTCTACCCATGATGGAGTTTTATGTAAATAGATACATACGGTTTTAGCCATTGTGTTTTCTTGTTTAGAAACTCTTATATTCTTTCATTCAATTAACAATCACAGAAAAAATCGAAAAAGGACTGATATTTGAATCTATATAAATTATAAATGAAGTGAGCTAGAAAAAAAGAGATAGGGATAATTCCTATCTAACTAGTAAATAACATATACTTTTTTTCTTCCATAACGTAAACCACCTGCACTTTATTATTCTATTAGTATTAAATCGTATTCTGTACATATATCTAGTAGGACCCCCCACCCAATCCTTTTTTCTCTTAAAAACTCTGCAATATCATCTATCTTTCTTCATATATACAATACTACAATACATAATATTAGCTATTTTCATTTTCTTCTCCAGCCCTTTGGATTATATTGAACCCCGCATTGCTTTAATTGGGATAAGCTTAAAAAACTATTTCGAAAGTTAGTCAATGATGACCCTCCATGGATTCACCTATATAAGCCGCAGCCAAAGTTGAAAAAATAAGAGCTTGAATACCACTTGTAAATAATCCAAGAAACATGACAGGTATAGGAACTACTGAAGGCACTAAAGAAACAAGAACAACAACTACTAATTCATCAGCCAATATATTCCCGAAAAGTCGAAAACTAAGAGATAAAGGCTTTGTAAAATCTTCTAGGATATTAATTGGTAAAAGTATTGGAGTTGGCTGAATGTATTTACCGAAATATCCCAATCCTTTTTTGCTAAGACCCGCATAGAAATATGCCACTGACGTGGGTAAAGCTAAAGCAACAGTAGTATTTATATCATTCGTGGGCGCAGCTAACTCCCCATGAGGTAACTTTATGATTTTCCAAGGTAAAAGAGCACCTGACCAGTTAGAAACAAAAATAAATAGGAACATCGTTCCAATAAATGGAACCCAAGGACCATACTCCTCTCCAATCTGAGTTTTGCTCAAGTCTCGAATAAATTCAAGGACATATTCGAAGAAATTCTGCCCGTCGGTCGGAATGGTTTGTGGATTCCGAACAGCTATGATGGCTGAACCTAATAAAATAGCAATTACAATCCAAGAAGTGATAAGCACTTGGGCATGAATTTGTAAACCTCCTATTTCCCAATATAAATGTTGGCCTACTTCTACACCTGACATATCGTATAACCCTTTGAGTGTTTTAATGGAACATAGTATAACATTCATATTGCCCTATAATAGAAATCGAACTTAAAAAAGGAATTATTTTGATTCAACCATATCTTTCTCAATTCATCTACCTTCATACCTTCATTCATGAATAGGAATCATACATTATATTTAGATATATTTAGAATACCAAGAAATTACATAAAAAAAAAAATACCAATCATTTTTTATTATTTTTTATTAAATATTCAAAACATAGTTCAAAAATGCAAACCAAAATAATAAACAATCAAAGAAATCCATGGAGTTCAACAAAAAGGAACTAATCTTCTTCTTCTTTTTCTTAACTATTAAATTATAAGATAATCAACCTTTTTTTATATAACTATTTCGGCCCTCCAAAATTGCGGATACTAATTTGGTAAGAATCAATCGAATCGATGCTATAGCATCATCGTTGGCCGGAATAGAAATATCTGCAAGATCTGGGTCACAATTTGTATCGATTAAACAAATCGTCGGAATGCCCAAAATGACACATTCTCGAAGAACCATATATTCTTCTTGCTGATCAACGATAATTACAATATCGGGCAATCCCGTCATATATTTGATCCCACCCAGATATGTTTGCAAGGTGGATAACTTTCTCTTCAACATTGCTGCATCTCCTTTTGGGAGACGGGCGAGTTTCCCCATTTTTTGTTCCGCTCTTAAGTCCCTGAACTTCTGAAGTCTTGTTTCTGTAGTAGACCAATTTGTTAACATACCACCAAGCCATTTTTTATTAACATAATGACATCGAGCCCTTATTGCTGCTGATGCTACTAAATCCGCTGCTTTATTTTTGGTGCCAACGATTAAGAAGTTTTTTCCCATACTTGCTGCATCAAAAACTAAATCGCAGGCTTCTGATAAAAAACGAGCAGTTATAGTAAGATTTGTAATATGAATACCTTTACGCTTTGCAGAGATGTAAGGAGCCATTCTAGGATTCCATTTCTTAGTACCATGACCAAAATGAACTCCTGCTTCCATCATCTCTTCCAAATTTATGTTCCAATATCGTCTTCCCATTTTGCCACACTTTATCTTTTTTTTTTTTTTAGAGAGATTCAGTAACCTGTGAAATAAATAACTGTTCCGACGGAACCTTATACCAGGGATCTACGACCAAAATCATGAATTTCTTTTCATTCTTTATTTTTCGTTGATTACCAAATCCATAATGGGACCAGAGAATTCAAGTAAAAAGAATGAACCTCTTGTTAGGAATTACTAAATAATGTATCATGTAAATGATTGGTCTGATGTCCCATGGAAATAGTTCGGGACGAAAGAACAAAAAAAATTCTCAAAATTCTCTATAGTGTAACAAAATATCTCTCATCTCCAATTCGAATAGATTCTTCCTTTTTATTTTCAAATGAATGTTTTTATCTTGCTTTGAACGATGTACTAATTTTTTGAATCCAGTACCAACCGGTATAATCCCCCCCAGAACAACGTTCTCTTTCAGCCCTTTCAACCAATCAATACGACCTCGTAGAGCAGCTTTTGCTAAAACTCGAGCAGTTTCTTGAAAACTCGCTTCGGATATGAAACTTTGAGTATTCAGAGATGACTTCGTTATTCCCAATAAGATTGCCCGATAACAGATCGCTTCGTCCAAAACACGCCCTGCTCGCTCTGCTCGCAACAATCCAATCAGTTCCCTAGGTGAAAACACATTAGACATTCCATCTTCTGAAACCAACACTTTTGATGTTACTTGACGTACAATAATCTCTATATGTCTATTATGGATCTGTACCCCCTGGGATCGATAAACCTTTTGGATCTTATTAACCAAAGAGATACGACTTTGTGCTATGGTTAGTTCAGCTCCAATCAAGAATCCCCAGGGTATCCCAAGAAGCCTTCGGCTACGTTCGTCCCAACCTTCAACTCTCTTTTTGAGGTTCATCGATATTGAATCAATTGAACGAACTTCTAAGATTTGTTCCACTTTTGGAAGACCTTGCGTGATATCGCCGGATCTCGATTTTTCATATATAAATGTAATTAATGTATCTCTTTCATAAAAGGTTTTCCCATAATGGCCATGAACAGTTGCTCCCGGAGTGACCAAATAGGGCTTAGCTGATCTTATAACTAAAGAGTCAACATGAACAATGAAAATTTTACCAGATTTTTTTATGCGTGATCCGTATTTCAATAGACATAAATTTTCACAAAGAAATAGGCCAAGGCTAATTATTGTCCATGCCTCTTCACAATAATCGTGATGGAGAAAACACCAATTAAAATGGAATAAATTCCAAATGATGTTACTACACGGATCGGGATTATAAATCCTACTATTTTCATCTAGGAAACAGTATTGAAATTGAAGTACTTGGAAAGTCTGTTGAAAATTGTCAAGTAACAAATAGTTCTTTAAAAAGATTTGATTATAAGTTATTAAATAGTAAGATAAACAAGGATTCGCTATTTTAAATACAGTAGTACCTAAGGGACCCAACAAATCCCTAATTGGATTCATGGGATCCAATTCTTTTGTCGCATTATTATATCTCGAAGTATTAAAGGGGCCAATTCGAGAACAATTGGATGATGACAAAATTCGGAAAGATTGGCATTCCTTATTTCGATTCAACAACGTACCAAGAGTTCCCTGATGTTGGGTAAATGATTGAGTCTTTGCCTTGGAATTAAAAGGATTTATATTGATACGATCTAATCCAATATTGTAAATCAATCCTGAACTTGACGTATCATACTTTTTTACGGTATAAGAAATAGTGGACTTTACTAACTCAATTCTGATGAAATCACGAAGCAGATCATTTGCCCTTATTTCAACAAAGGAAGCATGAACCTCTTCTTTTATAAAACCCCTTTTTTCTTGGTCCCAATTCAATACTAAGCAAGCCCGAACTAATTGAATACTTGTGTGAGAAATTCCTCGAATTGACTTGCTATTTCCATAAAGTATATAATTGACAATTCGAAGTTGTACATTATCCTTTTCCTGCAAGAGATCCTGAGGAAAAAGTGTTGCTAAATTTATCCCATCGGATATTTCATATGGGACTACGGACCGAACCAAAACAAAATACTTTTTTTTTATAGGTGTGATCCGTTGAACATAGATCCAATTTTTAAATTTTTTTGATCCCTTATAATTTTTATTTTCCATTCCTGGTGGTATCAAAATGCCGCCGTGCCTAGATATTTTATCCGCCTCTCCAGGAAAATGAATATCTCCAGAAAAAATTTTCAGTTCAATACTCCTTTTTTTTCTCTCCACTCGGACTAATCCATCTACTCGGCTTCTTGTATTTATATTTAAAGCAAGTCGTGTATCTACTCCAACGATACTATTGTTTCGGACCATTATGGGCGAAGATACGGGGAAGATATGCACTTCCTCGGGAATGAAAAAAAATCGATCTACTCTCATTTGCATTTGGTATTTCGGACTAAATTCTTTTGCTCCTCGATACTCAATCAAATCCTCTTTTTTTACGATTGAATCTACTTCGACAATCCCATATTTAGTAATTCCCGAACTGCTTCTTCTATATCGCGGATCATCAAAATAAGCAAGAATACTATTTTTACGTAAAATACCATTTATAGGTATTTTAATAAAAATACAAAAAGATGGTATTAGTTTCTTTTCTCGTTCTTGATCATATTGTAAGGGAATCACGAATCTATTTCTTCGCTTTTTCGCCAAGGAATCATCGGAATTCTCTTGACAAATAGAGGGATCTATGAGATTCCAATGACCATTGGATATGATTCGATAAGGTTTTGAATACTCAAAAATTTGCCCATCCTTTTTACTTTTACCAAAAAATTTATGTCTTACTTGATCATTAGTCAAATCAAAGATATTTCTTTCTTCGACAGAAAAAGAATTAGAATTCATTTGATCTTGATCCTTGTGGAGTGAAAAAGACACTATACTGGATCTGCATAGACCTCCTGCTAATATCCATAAATGACTTGTTTTTGGTACTAGATGAACATTACTATACGGATATTCGGGCGCATGATGCACATCAGTACTCCAGTGCATTTCTCCTTCTGACTCAGAATAAATATGTTTTAGAACCCTCTCCTTAAAACGAAAAGTGGACGTTCCGGCACGAATCTCGGCAATCACTTGTTC